TAATGCATACATTGTTGTATTAGATCGAAATCTGAAGGTTCTTTCTTGACCTAACGAAAAAGATGCGCATTTCTAATATATATATGAAAAATACAAAATAGAACTTCTAAAACAAAAGAAAATAGAAATTACTAGTCTTAGAATATAGTTGAACCAAAACACCTATTTTTTTGAGTGATCATGTGATAACTTTTTGTTCTCATTCATTCAAGATATTTAAGATATTATATGAGTGAACTCATTACGGAATCTAATTAGTTAAAATGAAAGTAAAAGTTTTATAAGATTAATGTTCGCTCTAAAATATATAGATTCGATCCAATAAAACAAATGATAAAAATAGGAAAAATTTTCTAATTTGATTCCATAATGATTGGAAAAGAGTTAGTTTTATTTTAAAACGAAATTACACTACCCAGTTCTTATTATTCGTTTATAAGTTGAATTGAAAAATGATCCAAGAATGCATTTGCTGATTGCAAACGCGGTATGGGTAGATGTTACAGATGATGAATCAATTTTTTTATATAGTTGTGACTTTATCCTTGTTAGTGCTGTCTATAATGATAGATGACTCAAAAACTTTCAATTGGTTTTTTTCTCCTATTTTGCAAAAAAGGAAACTCAGGTAAGTGCTTTTTTATAAACATATGTATAAAAAGACCATATTTCATTTAGCTCCTTGATGCCTACCATAACTAGTTATTTCGGTTTTCTACTAACGGCTTTAACTATAACCTCAGCTCTATTTATTGGTCTGAGCAAGATACGACTTATTTGAAATTAATTGCACAAAATCTTTCTGCGAACTTCTGTTTACCCCGTTAATTGCCAATTCTTGGTCATTGAGATTCATGGTAATTCGGATTAATATTTAGGTATAGATATTACCTCTTTTTTCTCCTTTCAAACAAATTGAAATGATTGAAGTTTTTCTATTTGGAATTGTGTTAGGTCTAATTCCTATTACTTTGGCTGGATTATTTGTAACTGCCTATTTACAATACAGGCGTGGCGATCAGTTAGACCTTTGATTAATTAACATCTCTTTTTTTGATTGACCTCCTCCTTTCTTTAATATCCAGGAGGTCAAATAAAGATTGCTGTTCCAGTTAGTGTTTCAGTCAAATTCCATCGAAGAAGATACAAATCACGCTCTGTAGGATTTGAACCTACGACATCGGGTTTTGGAGACCCACGTTCTACCGAACTGAACTAAGAGCGCTTTCTTCTCATAAAAGAAAAGACTGTAAAGAAAAGGATTGGCCCCAATACATCTTGTATGCACACATATAGTATCATCATAAGAATAAAAGATTCTATATGATATGTCCAACGTGAATTGATCTCAAAAAATCCCTCGTTACTGCTCAAAGGAGCAGTAATAGGTAGGGATGACAGGATTTGAACCCGTGACATTTTGTACCCAAAACAAACGCGCTACCAAGCTGCGCTACATCCCTTCCATTGGTCTACAGTGTCATTGTAGAGAATTCCTGTCTTGTTTTCCACATCGTTATTGCCTCTATTAAAATCTAGAATTTTTATGTCCATTTCGCCTTTTTGGTCTCATTTAACATATAATAATAGTAAAATACTTCTGGAACCCCTAGGAAAAATAAACGAGTCTTTTTGGGGAATAGTGGGGAAGAAAAGGACGTTTTTTCTGTATTTAACAAAAAGTAAATCTTATTTACTGGATGATTGTACATTTCAATATGTATTATCTTATGTATGTATTACTATAAAAGGAGGTTTTTCAATGCGAGATCTAAAAACATATCTTTCCGTGGCACCGGTACTAAGTACTCTATGGTTCGGTTCTTTGGCAGGTTTATTGATAGAGATTAATCGTTTTTTCCCGGATGCGTTGACGTTCCCCTTTTTTTCATTCTAGTTATTGACGTGGGAAGGAATAAAGAAGATTAGAGATACAATTAAATAAAGCCCCTTCTTTTCTCTTTTTTCCCTAGAAAAAGGGAGGAAAGAGAAAGAATATTACATTCAACAGCTGTGAGAGTCGGGTTCAGGTTGGAATTAAATTAATATGAATTTCTATGTATTAAATTTCTATGGAAGTCGAATACAAACTCTGGTTCTAGGGAAAGCGTATTCTAGACGATAATTATATGAAATACTGTACTGTTGAAATATAGTTTAGAAATCTTTCTATGGTATTTCCTATATTGATTGTAATGAAATCTTGCATAAGAGGATAGCTAGTTACAAATTTTTTCCTTCCTTTCTTCTTTTTCGTTTCGAATTGAAAAAGGAAGAGTTGAGTAAATGAAAAATCCAAAGGAGGTTCATGGCTAAGGGTAAAGATGTGCGAATACCGGTTCTTTTGGAATGTACCGCTTGTGTTCGAAACGGTGTTAATAAGGAATCAACGGGGATTTCCAGATATATTACTCAAAAGAACCGGCACAATACGCCTAATCGATTGGAGTTGCTAAAATTCTGTCCATATTGTAACAAACATACGATTCATGGGGAGATAAAAAAATAGATCGAACGAACCGAGCACCGGCGCCCTTATCAAGGAAAGGAAAGGGCAAAAATGACATTATATATATAACATATTTAACATAGTTAAAGATAATTATAAACAAACCAAATCCTATTTATTTATTCTAATAAAAGATACGGCTGAAATAGGATTTTAGGGATAAGAAATAAACTAACCAAACCATGGAAAAATCTAAGCGAACTTTTCTTAAATCCAAGCGATCTTTTCGTAGGCGTTTGCCCCCGATCCAATCGGGGGATCGAATTGATTATAAAAACATGAGTTTAATTAGTCGATTTATTAGTGAACAGGGAAAAATATTATCTAGACGAGTGAATAGATTGACCTTGAAACAACAACGATTAATTACTATTGCTATAAAACAAGCTCGTATTTTATCTTTGTTACCTTTTCTTAATAATGAGAAACAATTTGAAAGAACCGAGTCGACCACCAGAACTCCCAGTCTTAGAGCCAGAAAAAGATAGGTTTACTCTTTCTTCACTTGAATTCAAATGCCCATCTGAACTCAAACGCGGATTTCTTTTTTGTTGGAAAAATCCAAGAATCCGGATTGAAGTCTCGTGTCGTAAGAAAAAAAAGAATAATCTGGGAAGAATAAAATTTTTTATTGAACGTGTTGATTCATATTTATTTTGACTACTTTCTGATATTTTATCATATTCTAATTCTATTCATTTTTATTCGATCTTCCCGGAGTTCATTCTCCGGGCAACTCCGTTTAACCGGTGGATTCTTTCCAACCTACTTCTTTTATGATCTCATTGGAAATCATATAAAGACAATTCCTATTTGATATAGCTATTTGTGCAAGTATTTTACGATTAAGAAGCAACTGTCTCTTGTACAGATCATTTATTAATCTACTATAACTATAGCATACCCCCCTTTCACGAATTGCTGCATTTATTCGAGTGATCCACAAACGACGAAAGTTTCTTTTTTGCCTATCCCTATCCCGATGAGCCGAAACCAAAGCTCTTATTTTTTGTTGAGTAATAGTTCGAGTAAGTCTTGAATGAGCCCCCCGAAAGCTTGATGCAAATAAACGAATTTTTGTTCTACGTCTCCGAGCGATATATCCACGTCTAATTCTGGTCATTGAATAAATGAAACTTTAACGAATAACTAATAGATTTCCTTTCCCTTTCTTTCAGTTATTCTTTTGCCCCTTTCCTAGTATATTAATAACAAAACGGATTTTTCCAATGTATAAACTAAAAATTCCAATGGCTTTCGCTACTATAACCTTCCCAACCACGATTTTTTATTTTTTTAAAGGCATTTCACCTCGAAATACGAAATTGTACTATACTAGTACTAGGTTAAAAAAAATAGCAATGATAACTAAATAGTGGATTCCATCGTTTCTATGGTTACTTCTTAAACGGTGAGGTCTTCTCTATACACCGGAGCCCTTACTTCATTTAATCAATGTTATTGCTAACTTGTATAGTTCACATTCTTCGGCTCTACCCATGAATTATCCAGTAATAGGTCTTTCACAACGAGCTCTACCTATACAGTAACGGTATTTAATTATGAAAGTTGGCTGGGTAGCTGACCCTGTTAGTCCGTTCTTGCAAGAGGGGTCTATGTTACTAAGATTTCCTCCGCTTAATGGATAACCATTTGCTACCAATGGAGAATTACTTCTCATCTTGAATTGAGGTGAGTGGTTTTACACCAATAGAAACCATAAATTTCATACACAATAAAAGGGATATGACCCCATTTTCTTATTTTTAGATAGTAAATGTAGTTTGTTTTTCCGTTCTATCCTATTTGATCATTGATATTCGAACATTGTTCTCTTTCCTTTGTTCTAGTTTATGATCTGAACGAGTCGCACATACACCCTAGTACATGTTCCTCGACGCTGAGGGCATCCCCCAAGCGCGGGGGATTTTGTGACATTTCTGATTGGCTGTCTTGTATTTCTAATAAGTTGTTTAATCGTTGGCATGTTGAATCATATACATAATGGGCTGGTTTAGATCGATCCTAACCGTATGATTATGAATGACTTTTATTCAATAAAATAGAATCGATAGATCAATAGAATCATCAATCAATAGATAGTAAATAAATAAAAGTCATAGAATATTAAACGCGGCAGGGTTCATTTTAAATCACGAATTGACGCGAAATTCAGGCTATTTATTGTCATTCAACCGCTACAAGATCAACAATTCCATAAGCTTGGGCCTCTGTTGCTGACATAAAAATATCTCTTTCCATGTCTTCGGATACAACCCAGAAGGGTTTCCCCGTTCTTTGTACATAAACCCTTGTCAGGGTTTCACGTAGTTTCAGCAGTTCTCCCACTTCCAGGATGAATTCTCCCGTTGCTACTTCAGAAAAAGAACCAGCGGGTTGATGGATCATTACCCTGATGATATAAGATAAAAAAGGTTTCTCTATTTCGCATGATGAGGGGAAGATAAAAGAAAGATAAAAGAATAACAAG